AATAATACCGCTTATCCTAGTGAGTTTTACGGGCCTACTGGACCAGAAGCTTCTCAAGCTCAAGCTTTTACTTTTCTAGTTAGAGATCAACGTCTTGGGGCTAACGTAGGATCCGCTCAAGGACCTACTGGGTTAGGTAAATATTTAATGCGTTCGCCTACCGGAGAAGTTATTTTTGGAGGAGAAACTATGCGTTTTTGGGATCTGCGTGCTCCTTGGTTAGAACCTCTAAGAGGTCCAAACGGTTTGGACTTGAGTAGGTTGAAAAAAGACATACAACCTTGGCAAGAACGCCGTTCCGCGGAATATATGACCCATGCTCCTTTAGGTTCATTAAATTCTGTAGGTGGCGTAGCTACCGAGATCAATGCAGTCAATTATGTCTCTCCTAGAAGTTGGTTAGCTACCTCTCATTTTGTTCTAGGTTTTTTCCTATTCGTAGGTCATTTATGGCACGCGGGGAGGGCTCGTGCAGCTGCAGCAGGATTTGAAAAAGGAATTGATCGTGATTTTGAACCCGTTCTCTCCATGACTCCTCTTAATTAATTCAGACACGCGATCCGATACTTAATACTTAAAGTGGGAATCGATTTGATTCTCTAATAATATGGATTGGTTAGATTAAGTCCTAGCTTAAATAAAAAGTATTCTTTTTTCCTTTCTTTTCAACTCATTTAGATCTAATCTCTTTTTTTTCTGGCTCGGCTATCCTACCTAGCCGAGCCATTTCCATTAAACACATAAATTTATTCATCGAAAAAAGGAGAGAGAGGGATTCGAACCCTCGATAGTTCGTTGCGAACTATACCGGTTTTCAAGACCGGAGCTATCAACCACTCGGCCATCTCTCCGAAAGATAATTTCTATTTTACTTTTTTTTTTCGCCGAATAGAAAAGGCAATAGGAGTTGATACCATCACTGTACTATAGAAAGAAAGTAGGTGTGAGTCGATAAGTCTATTTATATATCTGTAATATATAGATGGATGCCAGATCTAGTATGACTATTTGTGAAGTATAAAACTATTCTCGACGCCATGTTTTAAAATAAAAAAAATGGGAAAGGAATAGTAAGAAGTCATATAGAATCAATGAATTCATGGCACAATCCCCCCATGATGCATTTTTTTTTTTTACAATTTTTTTGGTTAATAGAGGGATCAAATGGTATAGTTCTTTTGTTGGTAGCTTGGAGGATTAGAAACATGACTATTGCTTTCCAACTGGCTGTTTTTGCATTAATTGCTACTTCATCAATCTTACTGATTAGTGTACCCGTTGTTTTTTCTTCTCCTGATGGTTGGTCGAGTAACAAAAATGTTGTATTTTCCGGTACATCATTATGGATTGGATTAGTCTTCCTGGTAGGTATCCTTAATTCTCTCATCTCTTGAACCTATTTGTTCGAGATACAAAAATGAAATGAAAATGACCCCTCCCCTGAACTCTTTTGGATTTCGAAAGATATTCAAATTGAATAGAAGTCTAAATTCCCAAAATGCAAAATACAACTAAAGAAAACAAAAAATTCGAGGGAGGGGTCAAACTTTTTTGCAATTTGTAAATGTAATTAACTGAGAAATGAAGTCTAATGTGATAAAAAAATTAATAATTATTTGAATTATTAGATTCGAATTCGAAATGATAATTCTAAATGAATCTATTAATTAGAATCTAGTAGTAATTAGAGATAGAAATAGAAAATAGATAGAAAGAGAAAATCTTATATTATAAATCAAATGTTTTATATAATTTTCGAAATAATATTCGAAATTATATAGACTAGCGAAATTATATAGACTAGAATAAATTCTAGAACTTAGCATAGAATAAAAGAATAAATTCTATATTTATATATTTATATAGAATAAAAATATATAGAATAAAAAGTAATATTTATATAGAATAAAAAGTAATATAGAATAAAAAGTATATTAACTAAAAAGTATATATTTTCTAAAACTACATCGAAATTACATATTCTATATATAGAATTCTATAGAATTGAATTCCATAGAATTCTTTTTTTCTATAGAAAAAAATATATAGAATTCTATAAATAGAGTATATAAATAGAAAATAGAGAATTCTAATAAGTATAATAAGTATATAATTATATATATAATAGAGAATATTTCTCTAAATTCTAGAATAATTTCTATTTCTATATTTATTTTGAATTTCTTTTATATTTTAAATTTTTATATTTTAAATAATAATTATTTATAAATAATTATTTTTATATATTAATTATTTATCTATTTATTTTATATAAATATTTCTTTTTTATATTTTTCTATTGATATATTGATATAATAATAATAAATAGTAAATATTAATAGAGAATATTAATATATATTAATATATACAATTTATATATATAATAAAATTTATATATATTATATAATAAAAAAGAAATTAACTAATAAAATAAATAAACGAAATAATAAATAGAATAATATTTAGTATTTTTATTAGAATAGATTTAATATATATAGTA